TTTGAACTCACCCAATCAACAATCCTTCAATTCTCAAATCAAAAGAGAATAGAATAAATCATACTTTCATACAATATCTTAATTGAATTATATGTAATGATCAATAATTCAGTTTAATTCTATATCTACATGTATAAAAATTGTAGTAATCTATTTTATAGATAATAGATATTTAGACTGGAGTTGACGAACAACCAGTACCAATATTAGTGTTTATTAGTGTCGACTAGAAATGGGGCGTGGCCAAGTGGTAAGGCAACGGGTTTTGGTCCCGCTATTCGGAGGTTCGAATCCTTCCGTCCCAGAGCATACCTGACCCATGATCATATTATTAATATATAATAAAATATATATATCTATATCATAATAAAATATATAAAAATAAAGATTGTCTTTTCGAGCAGTCTTAAGGGTATAATATTGGTATAGAATGTGATTCTTGTTTCTTTTTTTTTTTTTTATATGAAATCTGAATCATATCTTTTTCATAAATTTAATCTAGTTCAAATAACACGCATACGAAATTTAATCTATTTGTGACTTGTTATACTGATTTTACACTTTGAAAAAATAACAGCCTAAACCTTCTTTCTTACATAAGTCTTTTTTTATCTATCTTTTTTTTATCGTTGATGGTTTAATCCAATATATATTTTTCTCTCTCTTATGATGATAAAAAGTGAATGGTCCTTACTGTAAAACCTTATGCAAAATGCAAATAATGATATCGGGTAGGAAATGAAATTATTCAATCAATTAAATCTTTTTAATGATTTCTTATGAGTTCTTGGTACTCGAAGAAGTGTGAAATTGTTGAATTTATCCTATCATGTTGTTACTTGAAGATAGAGATTAAAAATAACTTGTTTATTCGTGTTTATTTATTCGTGTTATGTTAGTTATTAGTTATAATTATTTAAATAAAAAATTTATAATATAAAAAAAAATTATAAAAAATAAAATGGGGTTAAATTGATTGAATTTTTGCTGAGGCTTCTTCATAAATTATCCATTCTTCATATAGAAGAAAAAAGTATATATTACTAGGTACCGACCGAACCAATGATTATTCATGATTCCATAATTGAATCAATTACATACTGGTTCCAAACTGAAGGAATGTTATGGTAAAACTTCGTTTAAAACGATGTGGTAGAAAGCAACGTGCGACTTGAAGGACATGATCCGCTGTGGATTCTTACATCCACCATTTTTATATTATATAGGAATGAAAGTGCTCTTGGCTCGACATCGTTTGTTCTGTTCTACTGGAACCCTCGCTTTTGGAGTGTTGTGATGTAAATAGTACATGATGGAGCTCGAGTATAAAGTATTGATTAATTTCTCAAGGGCAAGAATCTAAGGTTAGTATCGATCAATAAATTGGAACAACTTCGTAAGTATATTTTCGATATATAAATCTAAAGGATCCAATTCGATTTAATTTCAAATTAATTTTAGAATTGGTAAAACTCTTTCGATCAAATCAAAAGTAAAGTGTATTACGTAGGAATCAACCATTCATATGATTCTTTGATAGAAAGAAATCACAAAAAACGGTATGTTGCTGCCATTTTGAAACGATTTAAAGATCACCGAAGTAATGTCTAAACCCAATGATTCAAGGCAAAGATAAAGATCCTGGAACAAGGAAATACCATTTTTCAATTGTCTCAACAACTAAATCAGAATGAAGAATCAAAATAGATTCTTAAAGTAGACAGACAAAAGGGGTTGGGGTTAGAGACCACTCAATAAATGAAATACCTAAAAGTTTTCTTTTGAGTTATTTGAGAGTTATTCAACTTGAGTTATGAGGGTGCAAATACAAATAATTTTTTTTTTTTTTTTTTCGGTTGGGGAAGAATAAGAAAAAAAGTACTTAAAAATAAATAATCTAATTAATTTATTTATTTTATGGATATGTTTGATGTTATAATTCTATACATAGACATAATTTATAATTTTCTTGAGCCGTACGAGGATAAAACTTCTTATACGTTTCTAGGGGGGGGTATTGTTCATCTATCCCAATGAGCCATTTATCGAATCGTTGCAATTGATGTTCGATCCCGACGAGAGGGAAGAGATCTTCGTAAAGTGGGTTTTTATGATCCGATAAAGAATCAAATCTATTTAAATGTTCCCGCTATTCTATATTTCCTTGAAAAAGGTGCTCAACCTACAGGAACTGTTCATGATATTTCAAAAAAGGCGGGGGTTTTTACGGAGCTTCGCCTTAATCAACAAACAAAATTCAATTAATGAAATATAAAAAAAGAAGATGTGGATGATTTGTATATAGCTTTGGATAACCTTTTTGTTTCGTTGCTATTTCTTCTTTTGTTCTATTCATATCATACTTAATTTATTATTGTTACTATAGAATGTTGTCTTTTATAACGACAAAAATCTATTTTTTTTTTTTTTTTTTTTAATAGATAGAATATATATAAATAGATAGAAAAAGATCAAGTGAATAAATGAAGTAATCGGGTCTATAAAAAATTTTGAGATTACTGTCAATGAGGTGGTTTTAGGTGGAACTCTATGAACAAATAAAAAAACACAAAGGATTAAACTTGTTTATTTTACTTATCAAATAAACCTCATTTTTTCTACTTTTCCCTTTATCTTCCTTAATTTATTCTTCCACCAATATGGTATATAAATATTGTATATATATGTAGTGCCAATCCAACACAAGTACTTAGTTTTTTATTTAAATTGATTGAAATTTTAATTGTTAGTTAGATTTATAATTTGTTTTCTTTTTTGTATTTTTTTCTCAACATTCATATTGACAACAGTGTATCGAATAAATATAATCCGATCGTGGATAATAAGGATCTATTTATATCTCTGTCCCATAGATTTTATTTCATTCAAATAATGGGTTCTTGGATTTTCTGTGATACAAGAAGTCTTTTTTTGATTATTTTGATTAAGATTAAAATTAATAAAAATCTATATGTACTAATTCATTAATGGATAACATAAGTGGATAACATAAGAGACAGGGGGCGGTCTATAAATATTTAAATATTTCCCTATTTTTATCTGAGAATTTTTTGTATTTTCATCGGATCCGTTCATTTTTATTATGTTCAGAATATAGAAATTTTAAAATTTATTTTAATGTTTTGATTGCGTTGTGCAATTCAATCTTTTTGTTTATTGGGATTCCGATTGTATCTACACATTCTAATTATTGGGGTTGCTAACTCAACGGTAGAGTACTCGGCTTTTAAGTGCGGCTAGCATCTTTTACACACTTGTATGAAGCAACGAATTCGTCCACATCATCGGTAGAGTTTGTAAGACCACGACTGATCCTGAAAGGAATGAATGGAAAAAGCAGCATGTCGTATCAATGGGTAATTCTGAGAATATTTCATTCTTACCGAATACGTACAAAACGTTATTTTAATTGTTTGAATTCTTGGCGTGTAACAAAATTTATAAAAAAAAAAAAAAATAAAAATAAATAAATTTGGTCGAGTGAATAAATGGGTAGAGCCCTAATTACGGTTCCAATTATAGGGAAATAAAAAGTAACGAGCTTCTGTTCTTAATTTTTGAATGATTACCCGATCTAATTAGACGTTAAAAATATATTAGTACTTAATGCGGGAAAGACTTTTCCCATGAATGGATTATAAATTTTTTATGAGTCCTAATTATTAGCTATTACCCATTATAGGGTAGAGATAAATGTGTAGAAGAAGGCAGTATATTGATAAAGATTTTTTTTCAAAATCAAAAGAGCGATTGGATTGAAAAAATAAAGGACTTCTAACCATCTTATTACCCTAGAATTAACATAAATCAATTAGATGTAAAAAGAGAGGCTAGAGAGTCCGCTGATGATTCTTTACTTGTTTCCGAGGTATCCATTCTTTTCTTACTATAATACCTTGTTTTGACTGTATCGTACTATGTATCATTTGATAACCCAATAAATCACCTATTTCTTTTCTGGTTCAAATAGAATTAAAAATGGAAGAATTTCAAGGATATTTAGAACTAGATAGATATCAGCAACATGACTTCCTACACCCACTTATCTTTCGGGAGTATATTTATGCACTTGCTCATGATCATGGTTTAAATAGATCTATTTTGTTAGGTTATGATAATAAATCTAGTTTACTAATTATAAAACGTTTAATTAGTCGAATGTATAAACAGAATCATTTTATTATTTCCGCTAATGATTCTAACCAAAAAAAACTTTTGGGGTACAACAAAAATCTGTATTCTCAAATAATATCGGACGGATTCGCCGTCATTGTGGAAATTCCGTTTTCCCTACGATTAGTATCTTCCTTAGAGGCGACAGAAATCGTAAAATCTTATAATTTACGATCAATTCATTCAATATTTCCTTTTTTAGAGGACAAATTCCCACAATTAAATTACGTATTAGATGTACTAATACCCTACCCCATTCATCTGGAAATCTTGGTTCAAACCCTTCGCTATTGGGTGAAAGACGCCTCTTCTTTGCATTTATTACGACTCTTTCTTCACGAGTATTATAATTGGAATAGTCTTATTACTTCAAATAATATATATATATATATATTTTTTTTTTTTTCAAAAAGTAATCCGCGATTATTCTTGCTCCTATATAATTCTCATGTATGTGAATACGAATTAATCTTACTTTTTCTTCGTAATCAATCTTCTCATTTACAATTAATCTCTTCTGGGATCTTTTTTGAGCGAATACATTTCTATGAAAAAATAAAATATCCTGTAGAAGAAGTCTTTGCTAATGATTTTCCGGCCGCCATCTTATGGTTCTTCAAGGATCCTTTTATGCATTATGTTAGATATCAAGGAAAATCAATTCTGGCTTCGAAGGATACCCCTCTTTTGATGAATAAGTGGAAATATTATCTTGTCAATTTATGGCAATGTCATTCTTTTGTGTGGTCTCAACCGGGAAGGATTTATATAAATAAATTATCCAAGCATTCCCTTGATTTTTTGGG